GTAAGAAAGAAAAGTTCTTAAGCAAAGACTGGAGAGGCCCCCGGTCGAGATGTAGTAAGTAGGTCTCCAATACTGGGAGACTGAGGAGAATGGGAGTTTGTGGGTTGAGGGTGGCATGCTCCCCAGGGCCCTCTTTTTTTTAGATAGGTAGGGTAATGCATTTCAGTATGAATTTGATCTAGCAGTGTAAACCTGAGATTTTCAAGAGTTGGCTTCCGCTGATTTTGATTATTAAGCGTAACGAGACTAAAAGAGTCGTGAAGCGAGTCGGAAAGAAAGAGGCGAATCTACAAGAGTCTGTTTTTTTATATGTTAACGGGCGGAGATTAAGAGGTGGGCAAGTTGGTAGGCTCCGGAGAATAGAATGCAATGGAGGACCTAACGCCTAGTAAGACGGGGAAGGAGTGTTATGAAAGGGAGGAAGAGGAAAAGCTACTCTTGAGCCTCCTTGCTCAAACCTGCCTTCTTCGGGAACTAATGGATGTCTATTCCGTTCTCCAGCTCCATCAGTCCACTAGCCAGTACCACTTTCAAGTAAGTCTTCAGTACTAGTGTCAGCGGGCAGGTTTGAAGATGTCTTTCCTGGTCTATCTCCAGACTTGGCCAGAGAGTCAAATATGCGTTTTCGCACAGTAAGGCACTTTAGACTTTGATTTCCGCTAAATCTTCAAGAGAAAATGTCTTTGCCTCAGCTTCACATATGGCTTACCATCCTCTTCTAGTAAGGAAGTCCTTCCCGCCCTTCCTAACCTTACCCGTAACCACGACTCCCTTTGATTATCATAAGTTAATATTCAAAATGTGGGTCTTTCTCGTCAGGTCTATGTTCTTGCTTTCAATTCAATCTTTCCAATCGGGTCTAGAATGACAATTTATCCCAGACAAACAAGTCTCCTCTAGCTTAAGGAGTAGTCCATAGCTAATAATCTATGGTACTAGCTTATTCCAGTCATTGGGCACAACTTCCTTTTCTGTTTACAGAGAATAGGATAAACCTCTATTCCATCCGGGCAAATAAGATGCTCGCTCACTCCACTACGCCACTTGCTGTGCAGTCTCCAATACGCCACTTGCAGTTCCACAGAGTGTTTTTCTAATCTTCTTGAGTATAAAGAGGAATCTAAGGGAAGACACTTCATTGCGGGAAGCACCACACGCCTGCTTCCTCCTCTAAGCAAGCAATAGCCAGAGCTCTGAAGCTGAAGTGAGCCAAGCTCAACAATCTTGAATGGCTTACTCACTCAAGCAGTAAGGCGACTCCGCGGGCTCAATCAGAGGTTCCTATGCAAAGCCCAGCTATGAAGCGAATAAAGAGCAGTTCGCACTCTCGGTGGGATGGGTCGGGTTCGGTCAATGAAATGCCTTTTCCAAGCACGATCAGGCTTCAGGGTAGCTTCTGGGAGTGCTCTACGAGAAGGCATATGTGTTACATCTTGAGATATTTGTTTAGGGCAAACGGTCACCGCCATTTCTCGTATGAAAGGCTGGACTGTCGCAATCAAACTCTCCGCCTGCCGGATCATCTCTATCAACCGTCTCGGCCGCACCTTCTTCCGCATCTGTCTCAACTGCTCCTTGTGCGGGACTCTGGATACCTATAAAGCTCCTCTGGGCAATCGTATTGGTTCCAATCAGCATTCCTAACCTCCGTCTTCTCCTGAGCGTCTGGACTGCACTGAGTGCCTGGACTGAAAGGATTCTCTTTCGCCATTTAGAACTTCCCCGTGGTAGCATAGCATAGTAGTGCAAGTGAAAGTAAATAATCAAAGACGTTGAAAAAAAACCTTGTGATCGATGTGGGACCTTAGATAACAAAGTAGCGATAGGGCGCCTAATTCTGGTCATTTAGAGCATCTTCTCTTGATTCACTCAGAAATGACCCTTTCTCTGAAAAGCTTCAACTCAATCACTTGGACAGAGGGAGTTGGCCTACCAACTGCAGGCTCTGGTGGGGGAACGGTATCCATTGCCTGCTGCCCCATCCCAATAAAACGTGTTTCTCAACCACCCCTGTCGACTTCGCACAAGCCAACCTTGCACTAACCCTAAAAGAAAAATCCAGTATAAAATCCCGAGCGGGGAACCACCAAGTGCAGCTAAAGCAGGGCCGCTAGGTCCGAAGAGTAACTGCCCTTCTGACTTCCCTGTCCGGGATCTCTTCACTGGATGTGGAGGCGCGTAGCGCTGCGAAAAAGAAAGGGTTGCCTTCCATGCCAAGCCAGCACATGGACCGGATTGTTACTCGCTACGCGCCTCTGCATGGTGAGATGGGAACAAGTTGTCATGATGTATGCAGGTAAGTGAGCGATGAACGCCTATCTCTGTTGCTGCATGTGCTGTTTGTTTGTTTCCGAGGTGGTGTGGTCTGCCCCCGAGGAATGTCTAGGAGAAGGGTTTTCTGCTGTGATTGCACCAAGTGCAGCTGCGGGTTAGTATCTCTTCCTAGGTGGGAAGGGGCACGACGAGGAACGAAGTCAAACCATACCACGTACTCACACCATTGTTCATACAATGTCTATAAGCGGTGTTTTCTGCGATATGTGCTTCTGGCTCTCCACAAAGGAACATCTCCAAGGGAGGGGGCGTGAGCTGCTTAAGCTTCATCCCATCCCGAATCCTTGCAATTAACACACCACGAAGATAGGGACTGAGAGGTAATCCTCTTCCAATCCACCACTCGAGTGGTAACCGATCAGGACCGACTAAAAGCTTACTAGATAACGCCTGAATCCGACTAAAACGCCGGGATAGGGCCTTAGTGTAGTGTCCATTTGTCCTAGCACGCGGTATCCAGCTTTATTTAACCTTAAACAAGTCTTAGGACTTAACTTGTACTTATAGGCCAACTGCTGAGTACCAACGAGGAAGTAGCTCTCAAGCACAGCTTTCGCAGATACTGGGGGGGATAAGTCCTTCGACATTATCTTAACCCAGAACCGCTTGGCGAACTCAAGACAACCCGTCTCAGATACAATAGACTTGGCATCAGATATATCTACTTGCAAAGCATCAAGTAGAGAACGGTACTCCTTAGCCACACTACGATCGGCAATGACGATGTCATCACCTAACAAAGCGTAGTCGAGAAATGGTCTCGTCTGATGAGGATATGCTCGTAATGCTGCCAACCACACAATAGCATGGTGGGACAACGCGAATAGAGCCCAGGAGCCGTAATAACCCAAAGGTTGACCTGCAACAAACACAACTTCGTCATGCCGTCCAGTAACGGACTTCAAAGAGCATGAGTTGAGTGCTAAGGCACCATTGACAATGCACGATGCCATCGTTTGACCGAAAAGGCACGCCATAAGCTCATATATGACTGGAACGGGCCACCGATCGGTGGCAGCGCTCAAGTCAAAACTTGCTATAAATCTTGGGCGTCTCTTTGCCAGACGATGGATAGGACCTTCTTGATGGAAGGTACCGTCTTGTGGAATACGCCTCAGAACAGACATACCCCACACATGCACGGGGTATAACAGACGTTGTTTAAACCAGTTACCGATTACAAACAAACGCCGCTTTCCGGCCACCCTCTAAGGACTGAGCCAAACGTCCGGAATAAAGAGGTTGAGAAGAACGGTCGAAGCCCATGGCGAGGGAATCAAACACCAAGCCAGGCCAAGCCTCATAAAAACTCAACCCTTCATTAGCTGCCCAGGTACTAAATTGCGTATCAAACGGGTACAAAGTATACCCAGGTTGAAAGAGAATACCTGGACTGAAAATACCATCCGGTTCTGAATGAATGATTCGCAGCTGGCGGGCAAAAGCCGCGATTTCCAAGAACATCGCAGAGAAGAAACAAGTCTCCTTCCGTTCTTTAGGAGCAGGCTGCTCATCACTACCTGTAACCTTTTTAGAACACATGTGCAACTGAAGATTCGGTTTCGGCGGACGCAGTTTTTTGAGCTTACGCTCTTCACGAAGTTGCCTCCGTGCTTCACGGCGCGCTTCCTCCTCTTCAGGGCTCCGTTGGATCTTATGTTGAACAAGGTTACTTAAATCATTAGGGGTGGACTTCCAGGACGGGACAAACTGAAATCCCTTTTCTAAGGGGATTGAGTTCACCCAGGGGAGATAGCGTCTGAACAAATTTTCTACATTTTGTTTAAGTTCAGAACACACCTCTTTAACCCGACCCATATCTTTAATGGGAGTCACAATGGTACGGAATGTGCTAGCCTTTATAGGCTTCGCCAATTTAATAATCCGACACACTGAGAACCAAGAAAGATACAATCGGACCAACTGATCTGCCCGATCATCCCGCACTTTGATCAATTGGCGGTGATGGGTAGGGATTCTAGTTGGTATCCCAAGCAAGCCAGGAAGGCAGCGCTGCGCGCCTACGGTCCTTTGCTGTGTTAAGCATGTGTTGCTGAGCTAACCATGTCAACAGTATGGAACCCCGCTCGTAGAGACCTTAAAAAGAATACAAGCAAGTGTAGCTCACTCTCCCGAAGGGAGCTTAGCAACAGTAGTTAGTTAGAAACAGCAGCCGCGGATCAGTCGGAGAAGTCGTTTCTACCATTTCAATCGGACAAGAAATTCCGAGACCTTTCAAACAGCGTATTCTCGGCACGAACCAGGCCCGCTGGGAGAGTCAACTTTCTGATTTCCGAATTGATTGGAAAAAACTCCTTTTTGGGCCAGAGACAGGTACGGAAAATTCTCAGGGGCCGAAGCGCCAAGTAGGAGAGGTCAGAGTCAATATCTCGTCCGATACTCGTCCTATCCTTTCTTTAAAGTGGAAACGGCGTTACCGTCATTGAAAAAGAAGCGAACAGGGAACGGCGGGAGAAAGACTCGGCATTCAGGCCATGCTAGTACAGTTTGTTTTCTTAGCTACACTTGCTTCCATCAAGAGCTCCCAAGGCCACCTGATTCGGAGTAGCCCGTTCGTGGCAGAGATTTTCATTCCAGTTGGACTTGGCCAAATGCCAATCCTCCTAGTTGTGGAAGTGGTTGGAACGGTTTCCTATTCCTATCGAGCAGCTGAGCCAGTGAAAAGCAGGACAGGGTCACAATCTTCCAAATTTGAAAAGCAAATAAACAAAAGTCGGAGCTGGTAACGCCTTGGTGAGCAAATCGGCAGGTTGTTCTTTAGTAGAGATGTGTTCGGTTGTAATGAGTTTGTCTTGAACCGCATCACGCACCTGATGACAATCAGATTCAATGTGCTTCGTGCGCTCCATGAAACACAGGATTGGCAGCAATATTCATAGCAGACTTGCTATCACAAAATCACTTCATTGGTTCGTCATGTTTGATACCAAACGAGAGAAGTAACTCCTTGAACCATTTAAGCTCGCACAAAGCAAACGCCATAGATCTATACTCGGCTTCGGCGGAAGACCTTGACACTGTTGGTTGTTTCCTAGTTTTCCAAGAGATCGGAGAACTACCAAGATAGAACCGTTCAAGCAGGACTTGCTTGCTTCGCCTGTTGATTACCTCTCCTTTCAGTCGAGTTATTTAAACCTCTCCTGAAGCGTCTTATTCAGATATAGATATTACAGATCCGCATACGAAAGATTGGAATGACCGGATAACTGCCCAAAGCACTACTAAATGGGTGTCAAAGAGGAATGAAATGGGATGACTTATTGATGGATACGTGGTAATTTTCCACTCCTGAACGACTTGGTACTCCCTCTTTCTCTATGGATCGAGCATATGAGGTGCCACTCTACCGCACCAATGCAGGTTATGAAATTATAGATGCTCCCCCCGGTGTCTTGCCAGAAGCTCGTTTTCTAACCAAAAAATGGAAGATTTGAAAACCCCATCCCCGTAACTGGAAAAGGACCTAAACTCGTGATAGAAGCCGTCTTTCTCTAGTAGGAAATCAAAGACATCGGGAAGGCTCGCGTATTCCTATTCTTGTTATGGGAGACTGTCCATACCCTATCTCGACTCCGTTCACAAGACCATAAAGTAGGGGAAGGCGGGTTTGATCCTATCATTTGTTATTTTAGTTTGAAATGGCAACACTAAAGAAGTGTGGAAACAGAGATTTAGAAAGCAGAGTTAGAGACCCCTTACCCAGGGATGTGATTGGGAAAAGAGCCATTGGAAGGTGACTAAAAGACCAGAAACAGGGGCTACCCGAGCTAATGATAGAGGCAAGAACACTTTCCGGCCAGGCCTGACTATAACCAACCTTACAGATCCCACTCAACCTTTTACACCGATGTATCGTACTCTCTCGACCAGGTCATCATAAGAAAATACTGCTAAATCTTTCCAAAGTTATAGAAGGAGGGAAGGCGCGCTACAACTAAATAACAGCCAGCTGAAAAATGCTAGCTAGTTAGGCTAGCGCGCAATGGCTTTCTCTGCTCTGATAGGGGCTTGCTTCTTCAAGCTCTGCCCAACCTATACAAGGTGCTGCTCGCTTTCTCTCAGCCACTAGTGGCTTATGTGGTGGTCGACATTCCTACGCGCTCCTCCTTGCCCCCTACTTCAGAATCCAAAGGTAAACTTTGGATGTTGTCGTGACGCTTTGGTTACGAAGGTTACCGGGGTCTAGGTTTATGGATGGAGTCAGTCAGCGAAAGTCCTCAATCAATATCAACAAGATGTCGTGACCGCTTAGACTTGGTGGATTTTGTCAGAAAATAAAGTTGGTTTCGGGGGTTCATTGATTAGTACACCTCTGGTGCTGGTAAGGTCGGAACCGTGGTCGTCCGTCTCCGGTTTGCCGGCCGATAAGATCTCTGAGATTGATCAGCCAGCTGGGTTGGTTTGGCTATTCCTTTCTATTGAAAAGGAGTCAGCTGTCTGCGCGAGTCACCTTCTTTTAGGCTCCGCTGAACGACACGGCATTCTCGTTCAAATATAGGCCGGCCGTACTTGTGATGGTTCCCAAGGATCCAATATGACCACTTAGGTCTACGTTGCCGCGATATTTTTCTATGGAAGCGGGCGGGCTGTTAGAAGTTCGGCCCGGTTTTTTTGGTGTCGTAGGGGAGGGATTGACCTTTCTAACGCATATTCAGTCGTACCGGCATGGCCCCACTGATTTGTTTTCGATCGGAGCATCAAGCAGCGCAACCCGGTTCTACTTGACTAAGCCCCGTGCTCGTCCAAGGAGGGAGTTTGCTTTACCCAACAACTTCCTTTTTGATAACAAGGCAGAAACCTCCGACCCGACATTCAAAAGTTTCGAATGAAGAATGAAGAGTGCCCTGCCCCAGCAAGCACCTACTCAATTCTAAATAAAAAAGCGTGACTTTACTAAACAAGCAAGAAAAGCCCTTTCGCACTTCTTAGTAAAGCCTAAGCGCCCTTGTTGCTAAAGGTAAGGCCGGCTTTCTTCGCATGCTTGAGCGCATTACGCATTAATATAATACATATATATCAAGCTTTCCTTGAGTTTTCAATAAGGGGCATCTATAGTAAGGGGCCTTTTCAATAAGACTCGCGCTAGGCGATCACGTTTTTTGTCTTCCCAAAAATCGAATATTTTTGAGTTGGTAAAGACCCACC